AATGTGAAATTGTGAAATAAAGATACCAGTCAATAGAGAACCTTTTCTTTTTTACGATTCTGAATGTTTTATGGAATAGAAAAACTTGAAAAAAACACATATTGGACTTCTTTTTTTATTTCCAGTATTATGCAATTTTCACATATCTTTTGCCTATCTCGATAATATTTTATTTGAGGAGGACACTATTAGCTCGAAAATAAATAGTAGTAAAAAGAATTCGTTTTGAACAATAGATGTCTTTCACATCCAGCTATAACAATGAGTAATTTTTTAATTTATAAATGGCAGTTCCAAAAAAACGCACTTCGACATCAAAAAAGCGTATTCGTAAAAATATTTGGAAAAGGAAGGGATATTGGGTAGCATTAAAGGCTTTTTCATTAGCGAAATCTCTTTCTACCGGGAATTCAAAAAGTTTTTTTGTACGCCAAACAAAAATAAATAAGTAATAAAACGTTAGAATAATTTGAATCAACTTGAAAAAATTATTCAATTAGATAATAATTGAATAATTTAACGATTTCCCTTTCATATTTGATATTGATTAGCTCACCAATCAATACGTAATAGAACTCTCTTCGCTTTTATGATTGATATATAAAATAATTGAATTAGGAAATCCTCTATTTACTGAATAATAACTTTTTTGTTGACAAAAGAATAAAGATCATTTCTATTCCAAGGTGGGGAGTTTTATTTTCCCCATCGACCTATTTGCAGAATTTAATTTTAAAAAATTATATATTTCCATTCTATTTCCATATCTATAGAAGAACGTATATAAAAATCTTTAGTGAAAGTTAAGAACTCATCGAAACTAATTGATTCTATTTTGAAACCTTTTTATTTTCTCTGAATTATTATATAGACCCCCATGTATATCTTGCCCTTAACCCAATAGATAAAATTGCTTAATGAAACTCTGTATGACTAATTGTCAATTTTGAGTGATGCAAAATAGGTTTTTTTCTTTCTATTTTGTCTTCAAAATCCGTTTTTTTTTTTTAGATTTATAAAATAAAAAGGAAATAGCTGATTAAACAATGAAAACAAAAACTTTTTTAACTCTATTCCTTAATTGAGTATAGAACGGTTTATTTACAAGAGTTCAATTCGAGGAAAGCATAAAATATAGGAAAGCCCCAGGTTAAATAAAAAAAACTAAGACTCTAAACTAAAATCTAAAATAATGAACCTTCAACTTCAAATTCCTATTTGAACAACTTTTTATTGTTAGTGATCCATTTGAATCATTACTAAACTAAAATAGCTTCCTCAATCTCGACGATTGCTTATTCATAGGCTATTATGAGTTCAAGACAGGCCGCTATGGTGAAATCGGTAGACACGCTGCTCTTAGGAAGCAGTGCTAATGCATCTCGGTTCGAGTCCGAGTGGCGGCATACCGTCTTATAAAAAGGATAAATAGATCTTATAATGAATTCAATTCCCGATTTCTATTTTATAATTTTGTAATTAAGGGACTCTTCTTTTTAAATATTTTTTATGATATTTTCAACCTTAGAGCATATATTAACTCACATTTCCTTTTCGATCGTTTCAATTGTAATTACAATTCATTTGATAACCTTTTTAGTCGATGAAATCGTAAAACTATACGATTCGTCAGAAAAGGGCATAATAGTTACTTTTTTCTGTATAACAGGATTATTAGTTACTCGTTGGATTTCTTCGGGACATTTCCCACTAAGTGATTTATATGAATCATTAATTTTCCTTTCATGGAGTTTCTCCCTTATTCATATAATTCCGTATTTAAAAAAAAATGTTTTAATTTTAAGTAAAATAACTGGCCCAAGTGCTATTTTTACCCAAGGCTTTGCTACTTCAGGTATTTTAACTGAAATACACCAATCTGGAATATTAGTACCTGCTCTTCAATCCGAGTGGTTAATAATGCACGTAAGTATGATGATATTGGGCTATGCAGCCCTTTTATGTGGATCGTTATTATCAGTAGCACTTCTAGTGATTACATTTCGAAAAAACAGAAAGTTTTTTTATAAGAGCAATGTTTTTGTAAACGAGTCATTTTTCTTGGGTGAAAATGTTTTAGAAAATACTTCTTTTTTTTCTGCTAAAAATTATTACAGGTCCCAATTGATTCAACAATTGGATTATTGGAGTTATCGGGTTATTAGTTTAGGATTTACTTTTTTAACCATAGGAATCCTTTCGGGAGCGGTGTGGGCTAATGAAGCGTGGGGGTCGTATTGGAATTGGGACCCAAAAGAAACTTGGGCATTTATTACTTGGATCGTATTTGCAATTTATTTACATACTCGAACAAATAGAAATTTGCGGGGTGCAAATTCTGCAATTGTAGCGGCTATAGGCTTTCTTATAATTTGGATATGCTATTTTGGGGTCAATCTATTAGGAATAGGGTTACATAGTTATGGTTCTTTTCCATCAACATTTAATTGAATTCAAGACAAGTTATTACAAATACAAGAGCGGGCGGCGCATTGTATGA